CCTTTGGCTTTTCTGGCGATACGAACGTATTTAAATAATTGTCGTTCTGTAAGGCCATAATGAAAACGCAATTTTTGTTTTTCTTCTAAACGAATACGATATTGAGATTTTTTACCGGGGCGCGATTGGGTTCTAAGATCGCTTCCGGCTCTAGGCCTTTTACTAGTTAGTCCCGGTAAAGCCCCCAGGCGGCGTATTTTTTTGAAACGAGGCCCTCGGTAACGTGACATAAAGACTCCTTATTAATTTGAATTTTATTGAAATTTCATAAACCTAAATTAAAACTGAACTAAATGAAGCGAAATCCACTGAAGGATTATACTACAAATATTAATGAGTTGAATTGGATCAATATCCATACTTTTTTGTATTGTATATAATGTATACAAAAAATAAAAAAAAAATATATATATATATATAAATAAATATATATATAAATATAATAATATATTATAATATTATATATATATAATATATAAAAAAAAATTATATAAAATAAATAAAATAAAAAAATTAAAATATATATATAATATAAAAAAATTAAACCAAAAAGGGTTTCCTTTTTTCTTGATTTATTCTGCAAAGATCTAGCTCCTCCAATTTGATTCCTAATTGGAAGTTTCTACGACATAATAAGCAAATTGCTGACCCTTGGAAAGAAAAGGGGAAAAAGTTTTTTCAATGTTCTTTGATTTCAAAAAAAAAACATTATCAATCATGTAAAAAATCAAACAAATAGAAAAAGCCGGCTATCGGAATCGAACCGATGACCATCGCATTACAAATGCGATGCTCTAACCTCTGAGCTAAGCGGGCTCAAATAATAGAAATTTTGTATCCATAGGAATTCAGCAAACTATTATGATCTTATCTATTAACTATCTATTAGTTATTCATAATTACTATGAATTATAGACTAGTATTTATAAAAACTAGAATTTCTAGTTTATAATGACATATTTTTTCTAGTTTATAATGACATATTTAATATAATAATGGTAGATTCAATTCATATATATTTATATATATTATAAATGGATTTATATATTATATAATTTAATATAATTTATATTTATATATTATATAATTTATATATGTATATATAATTTAGATATGTATTATTTACATTTTTTTATATCTTAGTTCTATTTTTTTCATATATTATCATTATTATGATTATATAAATGATACATTATTAAGTTAAATGATACATTATAAGTCTAAATAATTAGAATGAAACTTTTTTTAGACTAAAAAATGCGAATTATCTTCGAATTAGAAATAGAAATGAACGGAATAATTAGCTCTAGCTATTATACTATATCTAATTAATATCTAATTAATAGTTAATTAATAATGAATAAATTCAATTCAATTTGAATTTTTTTAGTTATCTTATTATGGTTATATAGGATATTGCTTGCAGGTCTAATATCTAATCTAATAATAATAAGAATAAAAAGGAAATTAAAGAAAAAAGATGCAACCCATAGAAATGAAATCCAGATCATAATGAGAGACTCCTTTCTTTTGTTTTCATTCACCTTTCTTTTGTTTTCATTCATAAAGGCGAAAGCTAAGACGAAAAAAAAGAATCGACCGTTCGAGTATTCCACCAAATTGCCTGAGAAAAATGAGAGTAGAGTAAGAGAGGCATATATATGTTATGGAATATCCATCCATATTGAATTGCGAATACAGAAATGATAAAATATTTTCTGATTGGACCAAAAAAATAGGGGTCTCCGATAGAGACGAAAGAAGATAAAGATAAATAAGAAATCAAATAAGTAAAGACCCTTCGTTCGATATAAGAATCAGTATCTATATCGACTCAATTCAACGGCTTTCGCATAAAAAAAAAGAAAGAAAATAAAGAAATGAAAGAAAGGGGGAAGGAGGGGTATCATAATGAGATCCTAATCTCAAGACACAAAGGGGATATGGCGAAATTGGTAGACGCTACGGACTTAATTGGATTGGATTGAGCCTTGGTATGGAAACCTACTAAGTGATAACTTTCAAATTCAGAGAAACCCTGGAATGAACAGTGGGCAATCCTGAGCCAAATCCTATTATTTTACGAAAATAAACAAACAAAGGTTCAGCAAGGGAGAATAAAAAAAAGGATAGGTGCAGAGACTCAATGGAAGCTATTCTAACAAATGAGGGTGACTCCTTTTGCCTTGGTAAAGGATTCCTTATATCGAAACTCCAGAAAGGATGAAAGATAAACCTATTTATATAGGTATACTAATGAAAACTATTTCAAAAAAAGACGATCCGAATCCGTATTTTTTTTTATTTCTATGCAACATCAATTTATATGAAAAAAAAGAATTGTTGTGAATCGATTCCAAGTTGAAGCACAAATCGAATAGAATATTCATTAATCAAATCATTCACTCCACAGTCTGATAAATCTTTTGAAAAACTGATTAATCGGACGAGAATAAAGATAGAGTCCCGTTCTACATGTCAATATCAATACCGACAACAA